AAACAAAGAGTCTTACAAAAGAAAAAAACAGCAACGCCAAGAAAAGAAGTAGTCCTAACAAAACAAGTTATAATGGAAAAGAAAAATCACCAAAATTTTTTTGGAAAATATTAAAAATAAAAAAAAGAAGCAATCGATTAATCTATAAATTAGATTTGTTTATAAAAATTTTCATTAAAAGAATATACATCGATATCTTTCTATGTATCATTCATATTGCCAGAATTCCTACACAACTAGTTCTTGAATCAAGAAATTTTTGTTTTGATAAATACATTTACAATAATAAAACAAACCAAGAAATAAAAAATAAAAAAAAACAAATTAACTTTATTTCGACTCTAAAAAGTGAACTTTACAATATTAAGAATAGTAAGAGGAATTCACATCTTTTTTTTGACTTATCCTCTTTATCACAAGCATATGTATTTTACAAATTATCACAAACCCAAGTTATTAATTTGTATAAGTTAAGATCTATTTTTGAGTATCATTATCATGGAACTCCCGTTTTTCTTAAGACTGCAATAAAAAATTATTTTGTAACACAAGGAATATTTCATTCCGAATTAAGACATACAAAACTTTCAAGTTCTGAAACGAATCAATGGAAAAACTGGTTAAGAGGTCATTATCAATACAATTTATCTCAGATTAGATGGTTTGAATTAATACCACAAAAATGGCGAACTACAATAAAAGAAGGTGGTATTACCCAAAATAAAGATTTAACAAAATGGAATTCGTATGAAAAAGATCGATTACTTTATCACAAAAAACAAAAGGATTTTAAAGTATATCCATTACAAAACCAAAAAGATAATTTTCCAAAATACTATATATATAATCTTTTATCATATAAATCTATTAATTCTGGAATTAAGAAGTCCTCATATATTATTTATGGATCACCATCAGAATTAAATAACAACCAAAAAATTACTTTTAATTACAACAATTATAAACAAAATTTATTTGAAAGCCTGGAGGAAATTCCTATCAATCATTATCTAGAAAAGGGCGATATTGTGTATATGCAAAAAAATCCAGATAGAAAATATTTTGATTGGACAATTCTCAATTTTTTTCTAAGACAAAAAATAGATATTGAGGCCTGGACCAAAATGGATTATAGCAGTAATACAAATATTAAGCTTGGAAGTAAGAATTACCAAAAAATTGAGAAAATGGATAAAAACAATATTTTTTATCTGATGATTCATCAAGATTTAGAAATAAATCCAATCAATGACAAGAAATTGTTTTTTGATTGGATGGAAATGAATGAAGAAATCCTAAACCCAATATCGATAAATCTGAAACTTCCGTTCTTCCCAGAATTTGTGCCACTTTCTAATGTATACAAAATAAAACCATGGATTATACCAAGCAAATTACTTCTTTTAAATTTAAATAAAAAGAAAAACATCAATGAAAAGAAAAAATTCCATTTTTTTAGACCATCGAATGAAAAAAGATATTCTAAATTAATGAATCGAAATCAAGAAGAAAAAGAACCCGCGGGCCGAAGAGGCCTTGGATCATATTCACAAAACCAAGATAAAATGAAAAAACAATATAAGATCCGGAATAAGATGAGACCAGAAATGATTTTCTTACGGAAACACTATTTGCTTTTTCAATGGATAATAGACGATGGTTTAATTCCGAATTTAACTGAAAGAATGATCAATAATATCAAGATATATTGTTACTTGCTTGGACTGATAAATCCAAGAGATACTACTATATCGTCTATTCAAAGGAAAGAAATAAATCTGGATATAATGGTGATTCGAAAAAAATTGACTCCTATAGAATTGAATAAAAAGGGGATATTTTTTATCGATCCCATTCGTTTGTCTGTAAAAAACGACGGATACTTTATTATATATCAAACCGTAGGTATATCGTTGGTTCATAAAAGTAAGTACCAAACTCCTCAAAGATATCGAGAACAAAGATATATCAATAAAAATAAATTGGATGAATTTCTCCCAAGATATCAAATAATAATTCGAAAGAGAGACAAAAAACATTATGATTTTATCGTTCCTGAAAAGATTTTATCATCTAGACGTCGTAGAGAATTGAGAATTCTAATTTCTTTCAACTCAAAGAATATAAATAGTGTGGATAAAAATCGAGTATTTTGTAACAAAAAGAACATAAAAAACAGGAATCCTTTTTTGGATCAAAAAAAGCATCTGGATAGAGATAAAAACGAATTAATTAAATTAAAGTTATTTCTTTGGCCTAATTATCGATTAGAAGACTTAGCTTGTATGAATAGATATTGGTTTAATACCAATAATGGAAGCTGTTTTAGTTTGTTAAGAATATATCCACAATTAAAAATGGGTTGATGGTACATTTTTCCTATATATTCTGTACCATATAGAAAAGCAAACAGATACACATATGCCCTGTCTTACGTCCCAGTCTAATATTAGATCTTTTTTATTTAATACTAAGTCAATGACGTATCAATTTGTTTGGATAAAATCTATAAAATAAACGAATATATGGAATAGTCCGAATTTTAGGTCTAAATTATTTGACGTTGTAAGTGTAAAAACGTACCATCTACTTTTTTATCCCTGTCCAACTAAAATTAAAATTCTTGTGTATACTAATTACTACATTAAAATGACTAATATTATTATTACTGATCAAATAAAATATTTTATATATAAATTAAAGGGTAGAAGGAGCTTTTTTTATGATAAAAAATCCATTCAGTGCAATTATTTTGAAAGAGGAAAACGAAGACAACAAGGGGTCTGTTGAATTTCAAGTAGTGAGTTTCACCAATAGGATACGGAGACTTACTTCACATTTGGAATTGCACAAAAAAGACTATTTATCTCAGAGAGGTCTGCGTAAAATTCTAGGAAAACGTCAACGGCTGCTCGCCTATTTGTCAAAAAAAAATAGAGTACGTTATAAAGAATTAATCGGACAGTTGGAGATTCGAGAAACAAAAAATCATTAATTTGAAGAGTCATTTTGAATTTTCGCTTAAATTTTGATGAACCTCTTTTCGCTTTCAGCAATTCATGGAAGAATGAATCGGGAAAAAACCTATGACTGCACCAGTTACACGAAATGACCTTATGATAGTCAATATGGGCCCTCAGCACCCATCAATGCACGGTGTTCTTCGACTCATTGTTACTCTAGATGGTGAAGATGTTATTGACTGTGAACCGATATTGGGTTATTTACATAGAGGAATGGAAAAAATTGCGGAAAACCGAACAATTATACAATATTTACCTTATGTAACACGTTGGGATTATTTAGCTACTATGTTCACTGAAGCAATAACTGTAAATGCACCAGAGCAGTTAGGCAATATTCAAGTGCCTAAAAGGGCCAGCTATATCAGAGTCATTATGTTAGAGTTAAGTCGTATAGCTTCGCATTTGTTATGGCTTGGCCCTTTTATGGCAGATATTGGCGCACAGACCCCCTTCTTCTATATTTTTCGAGAAAGAGAATTGATATATGACCTATTCGAAGCTGCTACCGGTATGCGAATGATGCATAATTATTTTCGTATTGGAGGCGTCGCTGCTGATTTACCTTATGGCTGGGTAGATAAATGTTTGGATTTTTGTGATTATTTTTTAACAAGAGTTACTGAATATCAAAGGCTTATTACACGGAATCCTATTTTTTTAGAGCGAGTTGAGGGAGTAGGCATTATTGGCGGAGAGGAGGCAATAAATTGGGGTTTATCGGGACCAATGCTACGAGCTTCCGGAATACAATGGGATCTTCGAAAGGTTGATCATTATGAGTCTTACGATGAATTTGATTGGGGAGTTCAATGGCAAAAGGAAGGGGATTCATTAGCTCGTTATTTAGTACGAATCGGTGAAATGACAGAATCAATAAAAATTATTCAACAGGCTTTAGAAGGAATTCCGGGGGGGCCCTATGAGAATTTAGAAATCCGGCGCTTTGATAAAGTATGGGATCCCGAATGGAATGATTTTGACTATCGATTTATCAGTAAAAAACCTTCTCCTACTTTTGAATTGTCAAAACAAGAACTTTATGTGAGAGTCGAAGCCCCAAAAGGAGAATTAGGAATTTTTCTGATAGGAGATAAGGGTGTTTTTCCTTGGAGATGGAAAATCCGACCACCGGGTTTTATCAATTTGCAAATCCTTCCTCAATTAGTTAAAAGAATGAAATTGGCTGATATTATGACAATACTAGGTAGCATAGATATCATTATGGGAGAAGTTGATCGTTAAAATGATAATAGATACAACAGAAGTACAAGCTATCAATTCTTTTTTTAGATTGGAATCCTTAAAAGAGGTATATGAGATCATATGGATGCTTGTCCCTATTTTTACTCCTGTATTAGGAATCACAATAGGTGTACTAGTAATTGTTTGGTTAGAAAGAGAAATATCTGCGGGGATACAACAACGTATTGGCCCTGAATACGCCGGGCCTTTGGGAATTCTTCAAGCTTTAGCAGATGGTACAAAATTACTTTTCAAAGAGAATCTTCTTCCATCAAGAGGAGATACTCGTTTATTCAGTATCGGACCATCCATAGCAGTCACATCAATTCTACTAAGTTCTTTAGTAATTCCTTTTGGATATCGCCTTGTTCTAGCCGATTTAAGTATTGGTGTTTTTTTATGGATTGCCATTTCAAGTATTGCTCCCGTGGGCCTTCTTATGTCAGGTTATGGATCAAATAATAAATATTCCTTTTTAGGTGGTTTACGGGCTGCTGCTCAATCAATTAGTTATGAAATACCATTAACTCTATGTGTGTTATCAATATCTCTACGTGTGATTCGTTAAGACATAAAATTTCCTCTATGTCTTTTCTTTCTAGGAAGGAAATTTCATGAGTTGAATATACATTTTTATTTTTTATTCATCATTCGGGTTGATGAACTAAACCAGATAGTTATATGAGTGAAAAAAACAGTTTCTTACTTTGCAGTAAAAAGATTCAGTCTCAT